TTCATTGGAATTCTCACATTTAGTTGGAAGATACTTCTTTCGGATGGGTCACACCAATAAGATGAACCAAATGAGTTCTGCATCATGAACTTTGTACTGCGCACATTACTTAGACGGGTTCTAGAAAGGCATATAGGAAGGAATGGAGAAATCGAGAATAAAGAAATCTAATATGAAAGAAAAGCCAAAGAAATGAGATAATATCGGATTCTATTTCTTTGGATCTGAGCTGAATCTTGTCTATTTCAACCCCCCTAGATTCGGATTCTACTTTTGAGCCTTTCCACAATTAACTAATTTTACCTTTCTAATATGTATTACGTCTTTCTAATATGTATTACGTATTCAAATTCGTTTGAACAAGAGGAGAAAAAAAGAGGAGATAGAATCCAATTCTTTTAGATACTTTATCTAAGAAACTCTACCCATCTATGTTCTAGATGGGGTATATCTCGCTAAACTGGATAAAGCTATTATTCTAATCTAGACTATAAAAAAATATGTATGTGGATTCATATCAATTAATTAGAAATTCATTCTAGGGAAGAGAGACCCATACAAATTAATCATGTGCCAAGAACCAGATTTGAACTGGTGACACGAGGATTTTCAGTCCTCTGCTCTACCAACTGAGCTATCCCGGCTATTCCCAATCTCGATTGGAACCGCTAACATGAGGATTTAGAGTCCTTTCCGTAGTATCCTCATTTTATCATATAACTGGGGTCTATGTCAATTAAAAGGACAAAAGTCGATTAAAAAATTTTATCAAAGCCGGGGGATTTCTTCGATCTTCAAAAAGATGACTTTGTAAGTTTCAGTATGAGTAATGATATTGTATTGATCGGGAATCATTCAACTAGGGATTCCTTGCTCAAAGATGTTCATTTCTATGTGTATCATAGATATCAAATTGTGATAAGAGAAAGCCATTTACGCTTAGAAAAAAAATCCATTTCTAAAAGAATAGAGTGAATGAGAAAGATAAGGAATTTGGAACCGCTAAGGAAAGGGGGTCGGATAAATAGTTGGGGAGTTAAATAGTCTTTTTGGGGATAGAGGGACTTGAACCCTCACGATTTTTAAAGTCGACGGATTTTCCTTTTACTATAAATTTCATTGTTGCCGGTATTGACATGTAGAACGGGACTCTATCTTTATTCTCGTCCGATTAATCAGTTCTTCAAAAGATCTATCAGACTATGGAGTGAATGATTTGATCAATGAATATTCGATTCTTTCTTCAATGTAGAATGGATTCACACCAATTCTTCGATTTTTTATAGAAAAACTACGGATTCGGGTCGTCATTAATCATTTGATATAGTATTCAATACGTATGTATATACGTTTATCCTTCACTTCATTCTTTTTCTTTCTGAAGTTTCGATGTAAAGAGTCCTCTACGAACGCATTTAACTCCATTTGTTAGAATAGCTTCCATTGAGTCTCTGCACCTATCCTTTTTTTCTGAACCTTTGTTTGTTTTCAGAAAACAGGATTTGGCTCAGGATTGCCCATTTTTGTTAATTCCAGGGTTTCTCTGAATTTGAAAGTGATCACTTAGTAAGTTTCCATACCAAGGCTCAATCCAATTAAGTCCGTAGCGTCTACCAATTTCGCCATATCCCCCTTTCTTTTTGTTTTGAGATTAGGATCTCGTTGTGATTTCATTCCTTGTTATTTTTCTTTCATTTATACTGGAACCATTGAATTCATTAGATACCGATTCCTATCTCGAAAACGCGTTTTCTCCTCTTTGATTTTATTAACTATCTTCTATAGGAGACCCTTTTTTTGTCCAATCAAAAATGATTTTATCATTTCGGAATCCGCAATTCAATATAGATGGATATATACCCGATCTATATGTCTCGCTTCCTGTCATTTTGCCATTCAATTTGGAATACTTGAACGATCGATTCTTGTTTTTTATCTTCACTTTCCCCTGAAAGCCGAGGAATGTCTCATTAGTTATAACTAACCATTCCATTAAACAATTAGAATTTGAAATAAATATAGAATGAGAGATATATATAATATAGAATATAATATACAAATATAGAATATAATATAGAACTGTAATAAAAAGTATTTCAAATGCCAAAAAAAGAAATGAAAAAGAATATTTACCATTCAATTCAAATTGAAAATCAAAGAATATTAACAATATTTACAATCACTATTTAATAATATTAGTATTAGAATTGTGATAAATCGAAATTCTAGATCGCTATATTAATCCTTATGCTCTAGAATATTCAATAGAATATTGACTAGTTAATAACTAAGATTCCAATTCCAGTAGTTTAGTCAATTACTATGCATATAAGATTTCTGTGATGTGGGCCCGCTTAGCTCAGAGGTTAGAGCATCGCATTTGTAATGCGATGGTCATCGGTTCGATTCCGATAGCCGGCTTTTCCCTATTTTTTTTTTTCATTTTTTAGATGATTGATAATGTTCCTTTGAAATCAAAGAATATTGAAATTGCGCCTTC